TTTGTGTACTGACCCCTAATCGAATTGTTTGGGATTCAGAAGTGAAAGAAATCATTTTATCTACAAATAGTGGTCAAATTGGCGTATTACCAAATCATGCTCCTGTTGCTACAGCTGTAGATATAGGGATTTTAAGAATACGCCTTAAGGACCAATGGTTAACGATGGCTCTAATGGGCGGTTTTGCTAGAATAGGCAATAATGAAATCACTGTTTTAGTAAATGATGCGGAAAAAGGTAGTGATATTGATCCACAAGAAGCTCAGCAAACTCTTGAAATAGCGGAAGCTAATTTGAGAAAAGCTGAAGGAAAGAGACAAATAATTGAGGCAAATCTAGCTCTCCGGCGAGCTAGGACAAGAGTAGAGGCTGTCAATGTTATTTCATAACTAGTTGGTGCGTTCAAATAATCAAAAGAAGTTCTTTTTCTAAATCCTATTTTGATTGGATTCTGTCGAGTGAATCCAATCAAGCAGAATCCCATTTTGATACAACGCAATTCAAAAATGAAATTGAACTAGATTCAATAAAAAAAAGATTCAATAAAAAAAAATCTCTAAAAATAGATAGAAGAGGGTGGGGCAAAAAACTTATTAGATGTCGGAGTCAATGGTATCTAATAAGTTCTACCTACTATTGGATTTGAACCAATGACTCCCGCCGTATGAAAGCAATACTCTAACCACTGAGTTAAGTAGGTCATTTATCATCCCAAAGAGAACCAAACGGAACCCATCCCATCGATGGATTATAAATATCATATTGCTTATAAGCAATAATAATCTAAGCAATACCACTCAACCACTTACAAATTTAGGATGTTGGATCATAGAATATTCATCTTGACAACAAATTATATACATGATAAAATATGCATCACAAGCACTAAGGGCTATAGCTCAGTTGGTAGAGCACCTCGTTTACACGCGCGCCAATGTTTTTCAGGGGAGTCCATCATACAATCCAAAAATGGATCGTATTGAGAAATCGATGTCTTACTCCATAACTTTACGAGAACAATAGCCTGACAAAGGGTTCGGTTCGATTTGAGTGCCCGTTTAGGTACCAAACAGACCCCATGATTGATTTGAGATATTGATAAGGTGAATACCAGTACATTCAATGCTAGGCATAATGAGTACAAGGCCCTCAAAAAATCTCTTTTCGTCCTATGAACTTGAAGGTGTATGAAGTTTCATATTGGATTTTTTAAGCCGAAGAATAGAGACTTTATTTAACTTAAAACGATCTAGGCCAGAGGCAGACCTACGTCAAGATAACCCCACCCTTGAAACACTTTGGTAGTGCTTCTGAATCAGAATCCCAAATAATGAATCAGAGCACGTGGAGCCATCCCCTTATCTTATTTTTCTGTCAAGAAAAAATATGGCGGATTGTCTGATATTTCTATCAGTTAATGAAAGAGCCCAATGCAAAAAAAATGCATGTTGGGTCTTTGAAACAGTTCAGATCATTTTGATAATAATAAGTTTGATCTGTTTTACCGAGAAGGTCTACGGTTCGAGTCCGTATAGCCCTAGAGCCCCATAAAATGAATAAAATCCAAATTTGAAATAAAAAATTGTATAATTTTCATTTCTTCATTCTTGTTTGTTGCTTGTAACTGACCGGTTGGTTCATCCAAACCCAATTTGTCCTAGAAACTCACTCACAGGAATCGTTTAAAGCCGAACAGAAAACTGAAAGAAAAACGTATTTCAAGAGATCGAATCGATCCTTTTCCAATCGTGCCAATCGTGGATAAACAAACCAACCCTTCGTCATTAATCTTCGGAGGGAAATTCTCTATGAATTTTCCTGTCCATAATCAAGGGGTTAAGCTAGCCAGACTCCCCTTTTTGGTATATCTAAAAACTAGACCTAGCGAAGCACACCAAAATAAAAAGGGGATGGTCTTCTTTTTCTCTATTCAATCAAGAGAAAACCCCACCCTTATTTTCATAAACGGAATATACCATTTTCATAAACGGAATATACCAACACTCAAATTAAGATATTCGAAATCCTGAGATGGAAATACCTACCCATTTTCTTCCATTTGAATACTCGTTCTATTCTAAATCACTAAGAAAAAAAACGACAAAAAGACCTCCCGATTCTATTCCTAAAAAATAAAAATCTAGAAATCGAATTTTTATAAAAAAAATTGCAAATAATCAAAAGAAGAATTCGATTTTATTTGGAAGTCGCTTTTTTTAGCAAGAATCCTAGGCGAAAACAAGAAAATTTGTCTAAGCGTAACATATAGAGTTATACTAACTAAAGGAATTAAAGAAAATGGAAATCAAAAATGAAATAGGCTGGAAATAGGATCCCTGTCAAGTCAGTCGATAAATCTTGAAATGAGATATGCCCCGCAATAATCAAAGGAGACTAGAAGATTTGGTCAAAACAAGAATTCATTTTATTTGGACCAACCAGTTATGGATGACTTTCAAAATTCAATTCGAATCAACCAATCCGGCATAATTTCCACGTT